TACATATTTTATTGTTCCATTCGATCTTTTTTAGGTCCCTACTCACCTCGATGGTTTTGCCATGATATCCCTTGAAGCATATATGCGATAGATAGGCTCCCGTAACCATGCCATATTCGCTTGTCTGAACAGAATTTCTTTCGCAAAGAAATGGAATGCAGAATTCCACAAAAAGTCTTTTTTTTTCACGAGGTATAACTAACTATTCCTATACGGAATCGACCATGGATCAATTCCCCCTTCCTTCCATTTTGAAGTCTTGAATGCACCCATAATTCTGAGCTTCATGTTCCTCCTCCCAAGATACATGTCAGAGCTGGGGGCATCCCAATCAGATTGTATGAGATGACAGTTTCTCAGTCCAAATCTGTCAAATGAAAATTTTGATCAAATCACACATCGCAATATACTAGGCCCTCTAATTCCCTAAGGGGCTTATCTAAAAGATTCGCAATATAACTAGGAAGACGTTTCAAATACCACACATGAGTCACTGGACATGCCAGTTTGATGTATCCCATTTGGTACCTTCGTATACGAGAATCAACAAATTCCACCCCGCATTCTTCACAAGATTTTGGGTCTTCTTTTTCAGCCCCAATCCCTCGGTAATTTCCACAAGCACAAATCCCACTTTTTATGGGTCCAGAAATTCTTTCACAAAACAATCCATCTTTCTCCGGTTTATTGGTTTTATAATGAAAAGTATAAGGTTTTGTCACCTCTCCAACTATCTTTCCATTGGGTAGAATTTTTTTTGCCCAAGCCCTTATTTGTTGAGGGGAAACTGGTTCAATTCGAAGTTGTTGATGTTTATACTGGTCGATCATAGAATCGAAATTCTGATTCATTGAGATCAAGCTTCCTTCCTATTCATCTGGAAGTTCTTTTCAGATACAAGGAAATGATTCAGTTCCAGGGACAAAGATCGTAGTTCTCGAACGAGCAATCGAAAAGATTCTGGAGCACCCTCTGGGTTAGGTACTGTTGCTCCAATAATCGTAGCACCAAGTACTTCTTGACGAGCTCTAATATGATCTGATTTATAAGTAAGCATCTCTTGTAAAATATGAGCAACACCAAATCCCTCTAGAGCCCAAACTTCCATTTCTCCTACTCTTTGTCCCCCTTGTTTGGCCCTCCCTCTAAGGGGTTGTTGTGTAACAAGTGCGTAATGCCCACTGGAACGTCCATGAATTTTATCATCAACTTGATGAATTAATTTTAGGATATAGGACTTTCCTATTAAAACAGGTTGTTCAAAAAGATCTCCTGTTCTTCCATCAAATATTCTGCTTTTTCCCGGATATTCGGGTTCAAATACCCATGGATTTTTTGTTTGCTTACTGGCTTCATATAATTCAGAAAACACAAGTTTTCTTGAGGCCTCTTGCTCATATCTCTCATCAAAGGGTGCTATTCTATAATGTTTCTTTAGCAGATCCCCCGCTAACCCGAGCGAACATTCAAATATCTGTCCCACATTCATTCGTGAGGGGACTCCTAATGGGTTGAATACCATATCAACGGGCGTTCCATCTTGCAAATAGGGCATATCTTGCCTAGACAAAATCTTAGAAATTATACCTTTATTCCCATGCCTTCCAGCTACTTTATCACCTACTTTGATTTCACGTTTCTGTAAAATATATACACAAATTCTTTCTGGATTATAATTGGAACCCCCCTTTCTATGGACCCATCTCACATCAATAACTCGACCCCTTCCACCTATAGGTAGTCTTAGAGAAGTTTCTTTTGAAGTGGATACCTGAATGCCAAGTATAGCTCGTAATAATCTATCTTCCGGTGCATATGACGATTCGTTCGCTGTCTGAGGTGTTAATTTACCTACTAAGATATCACCTGTTTCTATCCAAGATCCCAGTATCACAATTCCATTTCTGTCTAAATTTCGGAGTAAATGAGCCTCTAAATGCGGGATCTCCTTAGTAATTCTTTCAGGACCTTGACTTGTTACATGAGTCTGAATTTCATATTTCCGGATGTGAAAAGAAGTATAAATATCTTCATAGACCAGACGTTCACTAATTAGTACTGCGTCTTCAAAATTGTAACCTTCCCATGGCATATAAGCTACTAAGACATTTTTTCCTAAAGCGAGTTCCCCGCCAGCTGTAGCCGCACCGCCCGCTAGAATTTGTCCCTTTTTAATGTATTTACCCCGCCGAACCTGAGTTTTTTGATACATACAAGTATTTTTGTTGGAACGTTGATACATAACTAATGAAATGCTTAGAGTATCCCCATTACTTGAGAAAAAGATCTTGTGAGTATCAGTATAAATGATTTTTCCCTTGCGTTCGGCTATAGCTGAAATCCCCGAATCTAGAGCCGTTTGGCCTTCCAACCCAGTTCCAACAATGCACTTTTCGGACCGAGAAAGGGGAACAGCTTGGCGCTGCATATTAGAACTCATTAAAGCTCGATTCGCATCATTATGCTCGATAAAAGGAATGAGGGAAGCTCCAATAGAAAA